TCCGAGGAATTTCTGTGAGTCCTCGAAATGGGATGATGCCAGAAAGAGTTTTTATCCAAACATTAATGGGTCGGGTATTAGCAGACGATATATATATAGGCCCGCGATGCGTTGGCATTCAAAATCAAGATATTGGTATTGGACTTATCAATCGCTTTATAACCTTTCAAACACAACCAATATCTATTCGGACCCCCTTTACTTGTAGGAGTACATCTTGGATCTGCCGATTATGTTATGGACGAAGTCCTACTCATGGCGATCTGGTCGAATTGGGAGAAGCTGTAGGTATTATTGCAGGTCAATCTATTGGGGAACCGGGCACTCAACTAACATTAAGAACTTTTCATACTGGCGGAGTATTCACAGGGGGTACTGCAGAACATATACGAGCTCCTTCTAATGGAAAAATAAAATTCAATGAGAATTGGGTTCATCCCACACGTACGCGTCATGGACATCCTGCCTTTTTATGTTATATCGACTTGTATGTAACTATTGAGAGTGAGGATATTCTACATAAGGTTACTATTCCACCAAAAAGTTTTCTTTTAGTTCAAAATGAGCAATATGTAGAATCAGAACAAGTGATTGCTGAGATTCGTGCGGGAACATACACTTTCAATTTTAAAGAAAGGGTTCGAAAACATATTTATTCTGATTCAGAGGGAGAAATGCATTGGAGTACCGATGTGTACCATGCACCTGAATTTACATATAGTAATGTCCATCTTTTACCAAAAACAAGTCATTTATGGGTATTATCCGGGGGTTGCTGTAGATCCCGTGTAATTCCTTCACTCTATAAGGATCAAGATCAAATTAACGTTCATTCTCTTTCTGTCGAAGAAAGATCTATTTCTATCCTTTCAGTAAATAATGATCAAGTAAGACACAAATTTTTTAGTTCAAATCTTTTTGGTAAAAAAGAAAGCGGAATTCCTAATTATTCAGAATTTAATCGAATCATATGTACGGGTTATTGTAATCTTATATATCCTTGGATTTTCCAAGGGAATTGTGATTTATTGGCAAAGAAGCGAAGAAATAGATTCATCATTCAATTTGAATCACTTCAAGAACGAGAAAAAGAATTACTGCCCCGTTCTAGCATTTCGATTGAAATCCCCATAAATGGTCTTTTTCGTAGAAATAGTATTCTTGCTTATTTCGATGATCCTCAATATAGAAGAAATAGTTTAGGAATTACTAAATATGGGACTATAGGGGTGCATTCAAATTCAATCCTCAAAAAAGAAGATTTGATTGGAGTCAAAGAATTTAAGCCAAAATACCAAATGAAAGTAGATCCTTTTTTTTTCATTCCCGAGGAAGTGCATATTTTACCCGAATCTTCTTCCATAATGGTACGGAACAATAGTCTCATTGGAGTAGATACACCAATCACTTTAAGTACAAGAAGCCGAGTAGGCGGATTGGTACGAGTGGAGAAAAAAAAAAAAAAGATTGAACTTAAAATATTTTCTGGAAATATACATTTTCCTGGAGAGATGGATAAGATATCCCGACAAAGTGGTATCTTGATATCACCGGAAAGGGTAAAAAAGAATTCTAAGAAATTCAAAAAATTGAAAAATTGGATTTATGTACAATGGATCACACCTACCAAAAAAAAGTATTTTGTTTTGGTTCGACCTGTAATCATATATGAAATAGCAGACGGTATAAATTTAGTAACACTTTTCCCACAGGATTCGTTGCAAGAAAGGGATAATCTGGAACTTAAAGTTGTCAATTATATCCTTTATGGAAATGGTAAACCAATTCGGGGAATTTCTGGGACAAATATTCAATTAGTTCGGACTTGTTTAGTGTTGAATTGGGACCAAGACAAAAAAAGTTCTTCTATCAAAGAAGCCCTCGCTTCCTTTGTTGAAGTAAGGACAAATGTTCTGAGTTTGGTTCGAAATTTCCTAAGAATAGACTTAGTGAAATCCCATATTTCGTATATCAGAAAAAGGGAAGACCCCTCAGGTTCAGGATTGATCTTCAATAATGAGTCTGATTACACCAATAGCAATCCATTGGATTCTCTTTATTCCAAGGGAAGGGTTCAACAATCCCTTAGTCAAAATCAAGGAACTATTCGTACGTTGTTAAATATAAATCGGAATAAAGAACGGCAATCTTTGATAATTTTGTCAGCATCTAATTGTTTTCAAATGGATCCATTTAATGATGGAAAATTTTATAATGTGATAAAAGAATCAATTCAAAAAGATTCTCTAATTTCAATTAGGAATTCATTAGGACCTTTAGGAGCAGTCCCTCAAATTTTAAATTTTTATTCCTTTTCTCAGTTAATAACTCATAATCAGATCTCGATAACTAACTATTTGGAACTTGACAATTTAAAACAGACTTTTGAAGTATTTCACTATTATTTAATGGATGAAAACGGGAGGATTTTAAATTCTGATCCGTGTAGTAACATGGTTTTGAATACATTCAATTTGACTTGGTTTTTTCTCCATCATAATTATTATGATAATAATTGTGATGAAACACTCACAAGAATTAGCCTTGGACAGTTTATTTGTGAAAATGTATGTATAGCCAAAAACGGACCACACCTAAAATCGGGTCAAATTTTAATTGTTCAAGTTGATTCTGTAGTAATAAGATTAGCTAAGCCTTATTTGGCCACTTCAGGAGCAACTGTTCATCTCCATTATGGAGAAATCATTTATGAAGGAGATACGTTAGTTACCTTTATATATGAAAAATCAAGATCTGGTGATATAACGCAGGGTCTTCCAAAAGTGGAACAAGTGTTAGAAGTGCGTTCGATTGATTCCATATCGATGAGCCTAGAAAAGAGAGTTGAGGGTTGGAACGAGCGTATAACAAGAATTCTTGGAATTCCTTGGGGATTTTTAATTGGTGCTGAACTCACTATAGTGCAAAGCCGTATTTCTTTAGTTAATAAGATACAAAAGGTTTATCGATCCCAGGGGGTGGAGATCCATAATAGACATATAGAAATTATTGTACGTCAAATAACATCAAAAGTCTTGGTTTCAGAAGACGGAATGTCTAATGTTTTTTTACCTGGAGAGTTAATTGGAGTCTTGCGAGCGGAACGAACGGGGCGTGCTTTGGAAGAACCGATCTATTACCGAGCTATATTATTGGGAATAACGAAAGCATCTCTAAATACGCAAAGTTTCATATCCGAAGCAAGTTTTCAAGAAACTGCTCGAGTTTTGGCAAAAGCTGCTCTCCGAGGTCGTATAGATTGGCTGAAAGGTCTGAAAGAAAATGTTGTCCTAGGAGGGATGATACCCGTTGGTACCGGATTCAAAGGATTAGCGCATCGCTCAAGACAACATAATAACATTCCTTTGGAAATAAAAAAGAAGAATTTATTCGAGGGGGAAATGAGAGATATTTTGTTCCACTACAGAGAATTATTAGATTTTTGCATTTCAAAGAATTTAAATGGTATATCAGAACAATCATTTCTAGGATTTTTCAATTTCTAAGAGCAGATTCATCCTGTTACCTATCTGCAGTCATTTGATTTGGTAATAATAATAAAGAAAATAACGAATAGAAATAAATGAATAATGGCTTGGATCGTGTATCAACGGCCAATCCCCGGTAGAGGTAGAAGATAAGGTTTCATTGGAACAATTTTTTATTTCTATTTCAGGGTACCTCATCTCTTTTTTTTTAAGAAAAAAAAAAGAGAGGAAGTGTGGGGAGAAATGACAAGAAGATATTGGAACATCCATTTGGAAGAGATGATGGAAGCAGGCGTTCATTTTGGTCATGGTACTAGGAAATGGAATCCTAGAATGGCACCTTATATCTCATCAAAGCGTAGAGGTATTCATATTATAAATCTTACTCGAACTGCTCGTTTTTTATCAGAAGCTTGTGATTTAGTTTTTGATGCAGCAAGTAGGGGAAAACGATTCTTAATTGTTGGTACCAAAAATAAAGCAGCTGATTCAGTAGTACGGGCTGCAATAAGGGCCCGGTGCCACTATGTTAATAAAAAGTGGCTCGGTGGTATGTTGACGAATTGGTCCACTACAGAAACTAGACTTCATAAGTTCAGAGACTTGAGAACGGAACAAAAGACGGAGGGACTCAACCGTCTTCCGAAAAGAGATGCCGCTATGTTGAAGAGACAATTATCTCACTTACAAACATATCTGGGCGGGATTAAATATATGACAGGGTTACCCGATATTGTAATAATCGTTGATCAGCAAGAAGAATACAGGGCTCTTGAAGAATGTATCACTTTAGGAATTCCAACGATTTGTTTAATTGATACAAATTGTGACCCAGATCTCGCAGATATTTCGATTCCAGCCAATGATGACGCTATAGCTTCAATTCGATTAATTCTTAATAAATTAGTATTTGCAATTTGTGAAGGCCATTTAAGCTCTATACGAAATCCTTGATTAATAATAAGATAAATCTATTTTTGTAGGACTTCCTAGATTTATTGAATTGGTTACTATTCCTGAATCGCACAAAAGAGATAAAAATAATTAGGGATATTGTAATAAGTTGGTATCAAAAAAATATACAACTCAAGGCAAGTCTAAAATAATAAAAAAAAAAAAAGACGGTCGAATCAAAATAATTTTTTTTTTAGTTCTATTTCTTTCAGGGGGCAATATGAATGTTCTTTTATGTTCTATCAATACACTAAAGGGGTTATACGATATATCTGGTGTCGAGGTCGGCCAACATTTCTATTGGCAAATAGGAGGTTTCCAAGTCCATGCCCAAGTACTTATTACTTCTTGGGTTGTAATTGCTATCTTATTAGGTTCATCTATTATAGCTGTTCGGAATCCACAAACCATTCCTACTGACGGTCAGAATTTTTTCGAATATGTCCTTGAATTCATTCGAGACGTGAGTAAAACCCAAATTGGAGAAGAATACGGTCAATGGGTTTCCTTTATTGGAACTATGTTTCTGTTTATTTTTGTTTCGAATTGGTCAGGGGCTCTTTTACCGTGGAAAATCATACAGTTACCTCATGGAGAGTTAGCCGCACCCACAAATGATATAAATACTACTGTTGCTTTAGCTTTACTCACATCAGTAGCATATTTTTATGCGGGTCTTACAAAAAAGGGATTAGGTTATTTCGGTAAATACATTCAACCAACTCCAATTCTTTTACCCATTAATATCTTAGAAGATTTTACAAAACCTTTATCACTTAGTTTTCGACTTTTCGGAAATATATTAGCTGATGAATTAGTAGTTGTTGTTCTTGTTTCTTTAGTACCTTTAGTAGTTCCTATACCTGTTATGTTCCTTGGATTATTTACAAGTGGTATTCAAGCTCTTATTTTTGCAACTTTAGCTGCAGCTTATATAGGCGAATCCATGGAGGGTCATCATTGATTAGTTTTAGAAATAGTTTAGCTCAAGGCAATATATACATGGCTCAAGATAATCTATTTAGGTAATAAAAATAGAAAAATAATTAAAAGTAAGGTATAAATAAGGAAAATAGATAAGATCTAGAGAGTAATAGAAAAAAAAAAGATTACGATATTAGTAGGAAAGAATTTACAAAAAAAGAGATGAAAAAAAATGTATTTGTTAGGGGAGTGTGGAGTCGAATTAGACGTATTGAATCGAATTACTATAAGACAACACTTGTGTATGTTTCGAAGAATGGTTCTCGAATCCGATTGACTCTAAAATACGAATAATAGGTTTACATTAGGTAAGAAACACAAGTATATGTGATATTAGGTATTAACTAGTTATATATGAACTAAAGATATGCTCTACTACTGGAAATTTAGATATAGATTCTAGTTGAAGTCCTTCGGTTTCGTCTGTAGTTGTGAATTGACTATTGAATGAATACCGAGATTTAATCAAGAAAAAAAAAAATGGAAGAATGACAAGAGTATAGTATGGATTCACAAAAACTACGTGGATGGATAGGAACTAAAAAAAAAGATATTCAAATAGTTCTGATGATTCAATCATATTATTACTTCAATTCGGAGTTTTTAGTTACTTCGACTGTATAAATCTTAGCAATGGAATAATAAGTTATAATTCATTGGTTGATTGTATCATTAACCATTTCTTTATTTTGGTGTGAGGAGCTTATCATGAATCCACTTATTTCTGCCGCTTCCGTTATTGCTGCTGGGTTGGCCGTAGGGCTTGCTTCTATTGGGCCTGGGATTGGTCAAGGTACTGCTGCAGGCCAAGCTGTAGAAGGGATTGCGAGACAACCTGAGGCGGAGGGAAAAATACGAGGGACTTTATTGCTTAGTCTGGCTTTTATGGAAGCTTTAACCATTTATGGATTGGTTGTAGCATTAGCGCTTTTATTTGCAAATCCTTTTGTTTAATTTGAATCCTAAAAAAAAACAAACACTATGTATTCTTTTTTATTTCTTTGAACTTTCTGTTCGTGCTTTTTCTAATTTTATGAACCTTTCACTCTTACAATTATTTATTCGTTGGTACAATACCCTATGTATGGGGAGAGACTTATTTGTGGATGAGGAATTAGCATAGTGACTCTTTTCTCTTCTTAATTCAAGGTTCAATGGAACTCGTTTTAGAAATTGTTCCAACAAAGGAAAAGCAATTGACATCAACCTTGGTACCTAATTCGAATCTAATAAGTATCGTTCTTATTGTTTTTTGGAAATTGTCAATTGAAAAAGAAATCCATTGATTTATCAATGGATTTCTTTTTCAATTCTATTTATCAATTTCAAAATTATAAAGAGGAAGTAAAAAAGAAACATATAAAAAAATAAAAAATAGATAATTCATTTTATCTAGAAAAGGAGATAATATGAAAAATATAACCGATTCTTTCATTTCCTTGGGTTACTGGCCATCCGCGGAGAGTTTCGGATTTAATACCGATATTTTAGCAACAAATCCAATAAATCTAAGTGTAGTGCTTGGTGTATTGATTTTTTTTGGAAAGGGAGTGTGTGCGAGTTGTTTATTTCAAGAATAGGTTGGATACAACCAACTGTACTTTTCTAGTTATAACTACGAAAAAAAAAAAAGGTGCATCATCTCGCGAATTACTTATGACTAAATTTAAAAATCATATTGAAGAACCATAGCATTTCGTCATTCATTGGTAAATCCACTTTGATCCTCTACGAACCAATAATGGGGGACCATTAACATGGTTAAAGCTAAACCGTTTGTTTCAAGTCCGGGCACAGGATAGTACGCTTTCTACTATTATGTTAATATTTTACTACAGAATTTATTTTTTCGATATATAACACTCATGTCGATAAAATGATTTGAACCTTTCCTTTTTTTTTTATTTTTTTGGAAAAAATGTCAAAAATGAGGATTCCCCCCTTTTTTTATCCAATGTTGAATCGATGACCTATGTATAAAGTAATAAAAATTCTTTGGATTTGAAGAAAACAAAAAAGAAACAACTTTGCTGACAATTTATTGTTTGATCAGAAGAGTCCTCTGAATATTCTG